AAATACAGATTAAACTAACGATATTAAGCATAACAGACATTTTGTTCTTGGAGATAATTGCATTTTGATTGAGTTTTTGATATAAGGAAAAAGGAAGAAAGTAAGTAAGGTATACAAAAAATCCTTCTTTTTCTTTGAACCCACCCAATCAAAAATCCTCCAATTCTCAAAGGAGAATAGAAGAAATCATACTTTCATACAATATCTTAATTGAATTCTATGTAATGATCAATAAATTTAGTTGAATTCTATATCTATATGTATAAAAATTCTAGTACCAATCTATTCTATAGATATTCGGACTGTAGTTGACAAAGAACCAATATAAATATTATTGTTTCTTAGTGTAAATTAGAAATTGAAATGGGGCGTGGCCAAGTGGTAAGGCAACGGGTTTTGGTCCCGCTATTCGGAGGTTCGAATCCTTCCGTCCCAGAGCATATCCATTTTTTATGCTCCATTATTCCCATAGAAAGAAGTAGGCGGAGTTAATCCGCATTAATTTGAATATCTGTGTCTGTTTGAATATCATTAACAACTGATCAAGTTCCATAACATATAGAAATATATTTTCTTTGAATCTCGTTTTATTTAGGTATTTAGTGTTTGGCTCTAATGAAAAATTCGAAATCTATGTACCGATTGAGGCAGGGTTGATTTATCCTATCCCTTTTATTCACTTTATGACAAGAGTCGATTATTGAAATATTACTCAATCCCATGTTAAACAAAATATATAGAAAATAAGGAAATGTATCGCTTATATGATATGTATCGTTCTATTTTAATGACAAAAATTTTTGGGTTTTTGTAAAAAATATTTGTGATCCCTTAAATAATTGAAATTCTATATTCGAATTATAGAATATCTATAACAGTGACAACTAGTCTATCTGATAGATATGAAAAACCCTCCCTATTTTTTAAAATTTTCATTTTCGTAATCAGATGAACAGAATAAAGATTCCAATTTGAACTTACATCATTTTTTTATCCATCTCGGAAAAAATGGTATTTCTTTCTTCTTTTCTTTGATCTATTTTAAATTAAATCAGTGATGAGTCAATTAAAAAAGAAAAACTTATCTTTCTATGAAGATCAAACGTGATACTTAATCATTGTTCAATTTTATTCAAATTAAATAAATAGGAAACTTTTTCAATTAGAACTATTTTTACTAAATTTTTTTAATGATTCCTTGTAAGTGGAATCTTCGGTACTTAAAAAGTAAGAAATCCTTTAATCAATCCTAGTGAGTCACTTGAAGATGCAGATTAAGTATTCGTTTATATATTTCTATTTCTTTCTATTTCTATTTTCTATATATTATTTATGTATGTTAAAGATGTTTTCTTGCTAAGACTTTTTCAGAAAAACCGTTCCACATATCATATATAGAAGAAAAAGTCTAGATTACGATGTCGATGTACAACCGAACCAATGACTATTCATGATTCCATGATTGAATCAATTCCATACCGGTTCGAAATTAGAGGAATGTTATGGTAAAACTTCGTTTGAAACGATGTGGTAGAAAGCAACGTGCGACTTGAAGGACACGATCCGTTGTGGATTTTGACATCCACCATTTTCGATTTATCTAGGAATGAGGGTGCTCTTGGCTCGACATTGTTTGTTCTGTTACACTCGATTTTTGTTGGGTTGTAAATAGTCCACGATGGAGCTCGAGTAGAAAGGATTAATTAATTTCTCGGGGGCAAGGATCTAGGGTTAATGCCAATAAATCGGAACAACTTCGTAAATGTATCTTCCATATATAGAAATCGAAAGCATCCAAGTCGAGCAAGTTTTCAATTCGAAAGTAAAGCTTGTTGGAATTTATCCAACTTTTTCGATTCAAAGTGTATCACTCGTGAATCAACTGTCCATAGGATTCTTTGATAGAAAGAAATCAAAAAAAGGGTATGTTGCTGCCATTTTGAAAGGATTAAGAAGCACCGAAGTAATGTCTAAACCCAATGATTAAAAATAAGAATAAAGGATCTAAGAACAAGGAAACACCGTTTTAATTGTCTCGCTAGTCTCAATAACTGGATCAGATTAAAGACTCCAAATAGAATTTGAAACGAGAGAAACAAAAGGGGGTAAAGACCACTCAATAAATGAAATTTACTAAGGATTTTTCCTTTGAGCTAGTTGAGAGTTAGCCAACTTGAGTTATGAGTACGAGTGGTTTCTTTTTCATTTTCAAGAAGAAAAAAAAGACTGAAATCATAGTCTAATTTATTTTATAGGCCAATTTGTCATTTTATTTATTAGAATTGCATACATAGACAAAATGTCGAATCAAATCATTTTTTCTCGAGCCGTACGAGGAGAAAACTTCCTATACGGTTCTAGGGGGGGTATTGTTGATCTACATCTATCCTAATGAGCCGTCTATCGAATCGTTGCAATTGATGTTCGATCCCGAAGAGAAGGAAAAGACCTTAGAAAGGTGGGATTTTATGATCCAATGAAGAATCAAACTTATTTAAAT